ACAAGATGCCTGATTAAAGGTATATTTTGATAGAATAGATAATGTAATGATTTAAATTACTCTTGTTATATTTAATAGAATTAAACTATTACTCTAAATATCAAAAATTTATGTACATCCTATACTAAAATATAAATATCTTAAAAAAAAAGATAAGCTAAATAAGCTACTGGGTTCATACCCCATTTATAAAGGTTTACTCCTTTTCTTTTTAATTTTTTATCATTATAAAATATTTTTTATATTAACCCTTATATTTGGAAGATTAGTGTCAATTTCATCTAATTCATGGATTGGAATATGACTAGGATTAGAAATCAATTTACTAGCATTTATTCCAATTATCATTAACAATAATAACTCTTTCTCTTCTGAAAGAAGATTAAAATATTTTTTAACCCAAGCTTTAGCTTCAATTATTCTTTTATTTACTTTAATTTTACTATCAAGAAATTCTCTAATTAATAAAAATATAGACTCTGTAATTTTCATTTTACTTAATAGAACCCTTCTTACAAAAATAGGAATAGCCCCGTTCCATTTTTGGTTCCCTGAAGTTATCGAAGGATTAAATTGATTAAATTGTTTAATTTTACTAACATGACAAAAAATTACCCCCATAATTTTAGTCATGTACAACGTATGTCTTCAATATTTTTTTTTTATTATTATCTTAATTAGAATATTAATTAGAGGAATTATAGGAATTAATCAAACAAGATTTCGAAAAATTCTAGCCTATTCAAGAATTAACCATATAGCTTGAATAATTAGAGCTATATTTGTTTCAAATACAATTTGATGATTTTACTTTATTGTTTATTCAATTTTAACAGTAAATATCATTTTTATATTTTATACACTTAAAATTTTTTATTATAATCAATTAAATACTTCTTTAAACAAGAATTTTTTATTGAAAATTTTATTTTCTTTTAATTTTTTATCTTTAGGAGGTCTCCCCCCCTTCCTAGGATTTTTACCTAAATGATTAACTATCCAAAATTTAATTAATAGAAATTTTTTTCTATTAACTTTATTTATAGTTATTATAACTCTTACTACCTTATTTTTTTATATGCAAATTATTTTTAATTTAATTATCTTAAATAACAATGAAATAAACTATTTAAAACTATCTTCATTAAATAATATTATTATTATTTTTTTTAACAGAATCTCAATTATAGGACTTATTCTATTTTCTTTAGTTTATAATTTTTCTTAAGGATTTAAGTTAAAAATTTAAACTTGTAGCCTTCAAAGCTTCGAATAAGAAATAAATTATTCTTAAGCCTTAGGAAATTACCAATTTTAAATTTGCAATTTAATATTATACATTTAATTATAAGACTTTAAAAACTATGATAAAAGAATTAATATTCATAAATAAATTTACAATTTATTGCCTAAATCAGCCATTTTACCGAATAAATGGCTTTTTTCAACAAATCATAAAGATATTGGCACTCTTTACTTTATTTTTGGTGCTTGAGCAGGAATAGTAGGAACTTCTCTAAGATTATTAATTCGAGCAGAATTAGGAAATCCTGGATCTTTAATTGGTGATGATCAAATTTATAATGTTATTGTAACTGCCCATGCATTCATTATAATTTTTTTTATAGTTATACCAATTGTTATTGGTGGATTTGGAAATTGACTTGTCCCCTTAATATTAGGAGCCCCAGACATAGCTTTCCCCCGAATAAATAACATAAGATTTTGGCTTCTTCCCCCTTCATTAACTTTTTTGTTAATGAGAAGTATAATTGAAAGAGGAGCAGGAACAGGATGAACTGTTTACCCCCCACTCTCCTCTAATATTGCTCATGGAGGATCCTCTGTAGACTTAGCAATTTTTAGTCTTCACTTAGCTGGAATCTCATCAATTTTAGGAGCAGTAAACTTTATTTCTACAATTATCAATATACGAAGATCAGGAATATCTTTTGATCGAATACCTTTATTTGTTTGATCAGTTGCAATTACAGCTTTATTACTACTTTTATCTCTTCCAGTTTTAGCTGGCGCTATCACTATATTATTAACAGACCGAAATTTAAATACATCTTTTTTTGATCCTGCAGGAGGAGGAGATCCAATTTTATACCAACATTTATTTTGATTCTTTGGACATCCTGAAGTTTATATTTTAATCTTACCAGGATTTGGAATAATTTCTCATATTATTTCTCAAGAAAGAAGAAAAAAAGAAACTTTTGGTACCTTAGGAATAATTTACGCAATAATAGCAATTGGTTTATTAGGATTTGTAGTATGGGCCCACCACATATTTACAGTTGGAATAGATGTTGACACTCGAGCTTACTTTACCTCTGCAACAATAATTATTGCAGTTCCTACAGGAATTAAAATTTTTAGCTGATTAGCCACTCTTCATGGAACCCAAATTAATTACTCTCCTTCAATATTATGAGCTCTAGGATTTGTTTTCTTATTTACTGTCGGAGGATTAACTGGAGTAATCTTAGCAAACTCATCAATTGATATTATTTTACATGACACTTATTATGTAGTTGCTCATTTTCATTATGTTTTATCAATAGGGGCTGTTTTTGCAATTATAGCAGGATTAATCCAATGATTTCCTTTATTCACTGGCCTTACCCTTAATGAAAAATTTTTAAAAATCCAATTTTTAACAATATTTATAGGTGTAAATCTAACATTTTTTCCTCAACACTTTCTTGGACTAGCAGGAATACCTCGACGATACTCTGATTACCCAGATGCTTATTCAACATGAAATATAATTTCATCAATTGGAAGTCTAATTTCTTTAATTAGAATTATTTTTCTAATTTTTATCTTATGGGAAAGATTTAATTCAATACGAAAAAGTATCTCGCCAATAAGACTATCCTCATCAATTGAATGACTTCAATTAATACCTCCAGCTGAACATAGATATTCTGAATTACCTATACTCTCGTATAAAAACTAAACTTAATCTAATATGGCAGAATAGTGCAATGGATTTAAGCCCCATTTATAAAGTTTTACTTTTTTTAGAAAATGGCAACATGAAAAACTTTGACTATTCAAGACAGAGCCTCCCCCTTAATAGAACAATTATTATTTTTCCATGATCATACATTAATAATTCTGTTAATAATTACTGTTTTAGTAGGATATATTATAAGAAATTTATTTTTCAATAAATATAATTATCGCTATCTTCTAGAAGGGCAAATAATTGAATTAATTTGAACTATTCTACCTGCTATAACTTTAATCTTTATTGCTCTGCCTTCATTACGTCTCTTATATTTATTAGATGAAATTAACAATCCTCTAATTACAATTAAAACAATCGGCCATCAATGATATTGATCCTATGAATACACAGACTTTAAGAATATTGAATTTGATTCTTATATAACCCCAATACTGGAAATAAAAAAATTTAATTTCCGTCTTTTAGATGTAGATAATCGAATTACTATCCCATTTAACTCTCAAATCCGTATACTTATTACGGCAGCAGATGTTCTTCACTCTTGAACAATCCCCTCCTTAAGAGTTAAAATCGATGCAACTCCTGGTCGATTAAATCAAATTAATTTTTTTATTAACCGCTCAGGAATTTTTTTTGGGCAGTGCTCTGAAATTTGCGGAGCAAACCACAGATTTATACCAATTGTTATAGAAAGTATCTCACCAAAATATTTTATTAAATGAATTAATAAAATAAGAGAAATTTAACCATTAGGTGGCTGAAAGTAAGCAATGGTCTCTTAAACCATTCCATAGTAATTCTACACCTACTTCTAATGACCAAAAAATTTAGTTAAAAAAAAAAAATAACATTAACTTGTCAAGTTAAATTTATTGAATAATTCCAATAATTTTTAATTCCTCAAATAGCTCCTATAAGTTGACTTAATCTATTTATTATATTTACAATTACTTTTTTAATTTTTAACTCTTTAAACTATTTTAGCTTTTTATATCCTCCAAAATCAATAAAATTAATAAAAATACTTACTAAAAATAACTGAAAATGATAAGAAATTTATTTAGATCATTTGACCCATCAACATTATTTTTTTCTTTAAACTGACTAAGAACCTTTATAGGAATCTTATTTATTCCGTCAATATATTGATTAATCCCTTCCCGATGAAATTACTTATGAATTAAAATTATTATAACTTTACACAATGAATTTAAAATTCTGCTTAATGAAAAAATTAAAGGAAGAACCCTAATTTTTATTTCATTATTTTCTTTAATCCTATTTAATAATTTTTTAGGTTTATTTCCATATATTTTTACAAGATCAAGACATTTAATTATAACTTTATCCTTAGCAATACCATTATGATTAAGATTTATAATTTATGGTTGATTAAATAATACAATTCATATATTTGCTCATTTAGTCCCCCAAGGAACTCCTCCAATTTTAATACCTTTTATAGTTTTAATTGAATCAATTAGAAATATTATCCGACCAGGAACTTTAGCTGTCCGATTAGCAGCTAATATAATTGCTGGGCATCTACTACTAACTTTATTAGGAAACACTGGATCATCAATAAATATAATTATAATTAATATTTTATTAATTACTCAATTATTATTATTAATTTTAGAAAGAGCAGTTGCTATTATCCAATCTTATGTATTTGCTGTATTAAGAACACTTTATTCAAGAGAAGTAAACTAATGCATTCTCATAAAAATCACCCCTTCCACTTAGTTGATATTAGTCCTTGGCCTTTAATAGGAGCCCTTAGAGCAATAATTACTATAATTGGAATTATTAAATGATTCCACATATATAATAACTCTTTATTCTTACTTGGATCAATACTTACTATATTAATTATATACCAATGATGACGAGATATTGCTCGAGAAGGAACTTTCCAAGGCCTTCATACTTACCCAGTAACTATAGGCCTACGATGAGGAATAATCTTATTTATTACTTCTGAAGTATTTTTTTTTATTTCTTTCTTTTGAAGATTTTTCCATAGAAGATTATCCCCAACTATTGAATTAAGAATAATTTGGCCTCCTAAAGGCATTGAATCTTTTAATCCAATACAAATTCCTTTATTAAACACATTAATTTTACTAACTTCTGGATTAACTGTTACTTGAGCCCATCATAGATTAATAGAAAATAATTTTAATCAGACAACTCAAAGATTAATATTAACTGTAATTCTAGGAATTTATTTTAGCATTCTACAAGGTTATGAATATATAGAAGCTTCTTTTACAATCTCTGATGCAATTTATGGATCAACATTTTTTATAGCAACTGGATTCCATGGAATTCATGTAATTATTGGAACAACTTTCTTACTAATTTGTTTAATCCGACATTTAAGTAATCATTTTTCATCAATTCATCATTTTGGATTTGAAGCTGCCGCTTGATATTGGCATTTTGTAGATGTAGTTTGACTATTTTTATATATTTCTATTTATTGATGAGGAAGATAAACTATTAAGATATTTATATAGTATAAACATTATTTTTGATTTCCAATCAAAAGATCTAACAATTTTTAGTATAAATAATTCACTCAATTTTAAATACAAGAATTTTAATTATCCTAATTTCTATTATTATTATAGTTATTGCTAGAATTATCTCCAAAAAAACTTTTATAGACCGTGAAAAAAGAAGACCCTTTGAATGTGGATTTGACCCTAAAAGTTCTGCTCGAATACCTTTTTCATTACAATTTTTTTTAATCGCAGTCATTTTTTTAATTTTTGATGTAGAAATTACATTACTAATCCCCTTTATCTTAATTATAAAAATTTCAAGAATTAAAATTTATTCTTTTTCAATTATTTTCTTCTTATTAATCTTAATTATAGGTCTTTATCATGAATGAAACCAAGGAGCTTTAAATTGAACTTTATAAATAGGATAATAGTTAATTATAACATTTAATTTGCATTTAAAAAGCATTGATTTTAATCAATTTATCTTAAAAATAAGATTCAATTAATTGTATTTAGTTTCGACCTAAAAATTTGGTATTAATTTATACCCTTATTTTTAATTGAAACCAAAAAAGAGGTAAATTACTGTTAATAATTAAATTGAGAAATTTTCTCCAATTAAAGAAATAAGTAACTCAAAAATAAGCTTCTAACTTAATTTTTTAGCGATGAAATTCGTTATTATTTCTTAATTCTCATTTATATAGTTTAAAAAAACATTATATTTTCATTATAAAAATAAGATATTTTTCTTTATAAATATAAATATTTAAAAATTTATTAATTTCCTTAATATCTTCAATATTATGCTCTATTATAAGCTATTTAAATTAAACAATTAGAGTAATTAAAAAAATTAAATATAAAATTAACAATATAAAAAAAATTTTTAAATTATTAAAAAAAATAAACTGCCTAAATATCGAAAAATTCTTTATATTTAAAAAAATTTTTTGACTACCAAAAAATTCTGATCATCCTTGATCAATATTTAAGTAAATAAACTTCCCTATATTAGTAAAATATAAATTTACCCCAAAAGTAGACAAAACCGGCATATTTCATATAGAAGAAACAAATAAACTAATTTTTAATCATTTTAAAGATTTTAATTTATAGTTTATAAAAAAAAATGAAAATTCCAAACCTAAAAAAATCCCAATAAATGTAACAATTAGAGCTATTAATTTTATAGTAATTGGTAAACAAATAAAATAAGGAGAAGGAAACATTAATCATATTAAAATTCTACCAGCTATAATAACAAAAAAGATTAATCCTGATATTCTTTTTAATATAATTTTACCATGATCCCTTAAATTATTTAAAGCAATAAAATTAAACCTACCAACTATAGAATAATAAACTAATCGAAACCTATATCTAACTGTTAGTCCAGTTGAAACAAAAAAAATCATATAAATAAAAATATTTAAATAATTCATTGACAAAACTTCTAAAATTAAATCCTTAGAATAAAACCCAGCTAAAAACGGAATTCCACATAATGATAAATTTGAAATATTAAAAAAACAACAAGTTAATGGCAATGCTTTAACTAATCTCCCTATAAAACGAATATCTTGACAGTTATTTAAAGAATGAATTATACACCCTGCACATATAAATAAAGTTGCTTTAAATAATGCGTGCCTTAATAAATGAAAAAATCTTAACTTATATTCTCCTAATGATAAAATTCTTATTATTAATCCCAATTGACTTAATGTCGATAAAGCAATAATCTTTTTTAAATCAAACTCAAAATTAGCCCCTAATCCTGCTATAAATATAGTTATTGAACCAATAAATAATAATATAATTATTAAATTATAGTTAAAAGCATAATTAAAACGAATTAATAAATAAACTCCCGCCGTCACCAAAGTAGAAGAATGAACTAATGATGAGACTGGAGTAGGAGCTGCTATAGCTGCCGGCAATCATGAAGAAAAAGGAATTTGCGCTCTTTTTGTTAAAGCTGCTAAAACTACTAAAAAAGAAATTAATTGCATAAAAAAATCATTTTTTATAAAATCTAAATAAAAAATATAATTTCATCTTCCATAATTTAATATTCAAGCAATTCTTAATAATAAAGCTACATCCCCAATCCGGTTAGTTAAAGCTGTTAATATTCCGGCATTATAAGATTTTATATTTTGATAATAAATGACTAAGCAATAAGAAACTAATCCTAACCCATCCCATCCTAATAAAATACTAATTAAATTAGGACTAATAATTAATAATATCATAGAAATCACAAATATTACAACTAATAAAATAAATCGATTAATTTTTAAATCACTTATTATATACTCAGTGCTATAATAAATTACTATAGAAGAAATATAAAAGACAAACCTTATAAATAACAAAGATATTCAATCAATTAAAATTACTATTATCACTACCCTAGAATTAATTTCTAATAAATTTAACTCTACAACTAAAGTAAAATCCAAAATTATTAAAAATAAACTTATTGTAAATATTATAATTCTAAAAAATAAAAAAACAATAAAATAAATTAAACAAATTGAAATTATTTAAAATATCACATAATATAACTTTGATTCCACAAATCAATATTTTTTTATTAAACTATTTAAATTAAACTCAATTATAAAATAACTCAGCCTTAAAAATTAATATATTTAGAGGTAATCAATGTAAAACTAATAATAAATATTCATTTACATTCCCTCTAAAAAAAGAATATAATCCAGAATATAAAACCCCATGTTGAGAATACGCGTATAAATAAAGAGAATAAACTGCTCTAAAAAAAGATGTTATTATTAAAAACAATATTAAAATTACATTTCAACCAATTAAACTATTAATTAAAAAAATTTCTCCTAACAAATTTAATGAAGGAGGAGCAGCTATATTTGAGGAACATAATAAAAACCACCATAAAGATATTGAAGGTATTAAATTAATTATTCCCTTATTTAAATATAGACTACGCCTATTTAATCGTTCATATCTAATATTTGCTAAACAAAATAATCCTGATGAACACAGCCCATGTGCTAATATTATCCTTAATCCTCCTATTAAACCCCACAAATTTATAGTTATAATTCCCCTTAAAACTAACCCTATATGAGCTACTGAAGAATAAGCAATTAAAGATTTTATATCACTTTGACGTATACACATTAAAGAGACATACACACCTCCTAATATACTAATTACAATAATAATAAAATTAAACTTATTATTTAAAAATATAAAAATATTTATTACCCGAAATAAGCCATACCCCCCTAATTTTAATATAACCCCTGCTAAAATTATAGAACCTGAAACAGGTGCTTCTACATGAGCTTTCGGCAATCATAAATGAACAAAATACATAGGTATTTTAACTAAAAAAACTATATTTATAAAAAAAAATATAAATATTCTATTTCTATAATTATTTAATATTAAAAACCTTAAAGAACTATTAATATTATAATAATAAAATATAAAAATTATTATAGGAAAGGAAGCCAATAAAGTATAAAATAATAAATAAGTACCTGCCTGAATACGTTCAGGCTGATAGCCTCACCCAACAATTAAAATTAATGTTGGAATTAAACTTATCTCAAAAAACAAATAAAAAATAAATAAATTTCTTGCAGAAAATGTCAATAATAAAGATACTGCCAATATTCATAAAATAAATAAAAATAAATTATAAAAATTTTTTAAATAAAAAATTTTTTTTCTAGCTAAAATTATTAAAGAACAAATTCATAATCTTAATAGAATTATTACGTATCTTAATAAATCACATATAAAAATATAAGAAATATTTTCAAATAAAAACCTTATTTTTATTGAAATTAAAAATATTATAAATATTATAAAATAAATATATAAAGTTAGCCAGTACTTATTATTTAAAAATCTTAAAGGCATTATAAAAATCATTATAAAAATATATTTTATCATAAAACTCTAAAAGTTTGAAAATAATCATTTCCATAAGTACGAATTAAGGAAACCAAAATTGACAATCCTAATGCCCCCTCACATACTCTTATAGTTAAAAAAATTATACAAAAATAATACTCAAAAAAAAAATTTCTTAAATATAAAAATATATTTAAATACAATGATAAATTAATAAATTCCAATCTTAGTAATATTAAAAGTAAATGTTTTCGCTTTATTGAAAATGCCATTACCCCAGAAAAAAACATAAAAAAAGAAAAAAATATTAACATTAATTTAATAATTTAATTAAGTTTTAATAATTTAAATTTAATTAAGTTTTAATAATTTAAATATAAAAATATAGGTCTTGTAAACCTAAAATAAGAACATTCTTTTAAAACTTCAGAAAAAAAAATCCTTTCTATCTTTAATCTCCAAAATTAAAATTTTTTTTAAACTATTTTCTGATATTTTAATTATTCTAATATTAAACTTTACGCTATCAAGAATATTTTTATTAATAAATCACCCTATAACTATAGGAATCATACTTCTAACTCAAACAATTCTTATTGCCTTAATTACAGGATTCCTTAATATAAATTTTTGATTTTCTTATATTCTATTTTTAATTATAGTTGGAGGAATACTTGTTTTATTTATTTACATAACAAGAATCGCATCTAATGAATTATTTAATTATTCAAATTCTTTAATAATTATAATTTTTATTTCAATTAATCTAATATTATTAACATTAATTTTAATAGACCATTTTTTTATTAACATAAATTTAATCTTTATTGAATCTATAAAACTTAATAATTTTAACAATTATCCACTATCCTTAACAAAATTTTTTAATTACCCTTCAATAATATTAATTTTTATAATAATTACCTACTTATTCATTACTTTAATCGCTATTGTAAAAATTACAAAAATTGAATTTGGCCCTTTACGACAAAAATACTAATGAAAATACCCTTCCGGTTAAAATCACCAATATTAAAAATTATTAATAATTCTCTAATTGACTTGCCTACTCCTTCTAATATTTCTGCTTGATGAAATTTTGGGTCTCTTTTAGGAATTTGTTTAATAATTCAAATTATCACAGGAATTTTTTTAGCAATACACTATACAGCTAATATTGAAATAGCTTTTAATAGAGTAACACATATTTGTCGAGATGTAAATTATGGTTGATTATTACGTACACTTCATGCAAATGGGGCTTCTTTTTTCTTTATTTGCCTTTACTCTCATATTGGTCGTGGAATTTATTATGGCTCATATTATTTTATTATTACTTGATTAATTGGAGTAATTATTCTATTTCTAGTAATAGCAACTGCATTCTTAGGGTATGTACTACCTTGAGGACAAATATCTTTTTGAGGCGCTACTGTAATTACAAATTTATTATCCGCTATTCCTTATTTAGGATCAAGTATTGTTCAATGATTATGAGGAGGATTCGCAGTTGACAACGCTACATTAACCCGATTTTTTACCCTTCATTTTCTTTTACCTTTTATTGTAACTGCTTTAATTATAATTCATTTGCTTTTTTTACATCAAACTGGCTCTAATAATCCTTTAGGAATTAATAGTAATATTGATAAAATCCCTTTTCACCCATACTTTTCTTTAAAAGATACATTTGGATTTATTGTAATAATTATATTATTATCACTTCTTACATTAATTAATCCTTATTTACTAGGAGACCCAGACAATTTTACCCCCGCTAATCCTTTAGTAACTCCTATTCATATCCAACCAGAATGATATTTTCTATTTGCCTATGCAATTTTACGTTCTATCCCTAATAAACTCGGAGGCGTAATTGCTTTAATTATATCAATTGCTATTTTATTTATTATACCTTTTACTAACAAAAAAAAAATACAAAATATATCTTTTTACCCCATAAATAAAATTTTATTTTGAACATTAACTTCTATTTTAATCTTATTAACTTGAATTGGAGCACGCCCTGTAGAAGACCCGTATATTATTACTGGACAAATATTAACAATTATGTATTTTTTTTATTATTTAATTAATCCTTTATTAGCAAAATTATGAGATTATTATATATTCTATTAATAATTATTGAACTTGTATAAGTATATATTTTGAAAATATAAAAAAGAAGGGAACTTCTAATAATTTTTTTATTACTAAATTTTATTAACTATATTAATATAATAAAAATAAAAATTTTTATACCTATATATAAATATAAATAACTTAACGAAACACTAAGAAATCTTTTTCAGGCTAAATATATTAACTTATCATAACGAAACCGCGGTAAAGTCCCCCGAACTCAAATTCAAAAAAAAGATAAAACTCTCAATTTAAAAAAAAATATAAACCTATAAAAATTAGCTCCTAAAAATATTAAAACTCTTAATATGCTTATAAATAAAATTCTTGCGTACTCTGCCAAAAAAATTAAAGCAAATCCACCTCTTCTATACTCTACATTAAATCCAGAAACCAATTCTGATTCTCCTTCTGCAAAATCAAAAGGAGTTCGATTAGTTTCTGCTAATCTTGAAACTAATCAAATTATACATAAAGGTAACAATAATAAAATAAATCAAATATTACTTTGATAAATTCTTAAATCAATTATATTTAATCTTATAATTAAAAATAAAAAAGATAATAAAATTAAAGAAAGTCTTACTTCATAAGAAATTGTTTGAGCCACAGATCGTAATCTTCCAAGTAAAGAATAATTAGAATTAGAAGATCATCCAGCAATTATAATTGTATAAACTCTCAATCTTGAAACACAAAGAAAATAAAGTACCCCAAAATTAAAACTATATAAAATACTAATAAAAGGTAAGCACATTCATAATATCAAAGATAGAAATAAATTTATAATAGGCGAAAAATAATAAAAATTATAATTTGATATTATTGGAAAAATTCTTTCCTTAGAAAAAAGTTTAATTGCATCTCTAAAAGGTTGTATAATACCTATTAACCCTACTTTATTCGGACCTTTACGAATTTGAATATATCCTAAAACCTTACGTTCTAGCAAAGTTAAAAAAGCTACTCCCACTAAAACTCTAACTACCAAAATAATACTTCTAATTAAAATCATTATTATATCAATAAATATCAATATTACTTGTAATATAAATTACATAATTAAATTCTAAATTTAATGCACTATTCTGCCAAAATAATATTTAATATTATTCAATATAAAAAATAAATTTTATTACTATTTGGTCCTTTCGTACTAAAATACTTTAAATTTTTAAAGATAGAAACCAACCTGGCTCACACCGGTTTAAACTCAGATCATGTAAAATTTTAAAGGTCGAACAGACCTAATATTTCAGCTTCTACACCAAAAATAAATTTTAATCCAACATCGAGGTCGCAAACTTCTTTATCGATTTGAGCTCTAAAAAGAAATTACGCTGTTATCCCTAAGGTAATTTAATCTTTTAATCATATCTATGGATCAAAAAATCATAAATTAATGTTTTCATAAAAAAAAAGTTCAATAAATTTTTTAATCACCCCAACTAAATAATTATTCTATTAAATTTTTACAAATTAAAATAAAAAATTAAAAAAAAAACTATAAAACTCTATAGGGTCTTCTCGTCTTTTAAACAAATTTAAGCTTTTTAACTTAAAAATAAAATTATAAATAAATTATTAAGAGACAGTTTTTTTTTCGTTCAACCTTTCATTCCAGCTTTTAATTAAAAAACTAATGATTATGCTACCTTTGCACAGTCAAAATACTGCGGCCATTAAAATACTCATTGGGCAGGCCAGACTTTAAATTTTTTACAAAAAGACATGTTTTTATTAAACAGGCGAAAAATATATTTGCCGAATTCCTTTTAATAATTTTTCTTTTAAAAAATTATATTACAAAACTTTATACTAATTTTATCATTTTTTCTTAAATAAATACTATTAAATTTAATAATTAAATAAACTATTTAAAACTAATATAAATTTTTTTTAATATAAAATTAATTGTAACAAATTATATGATGAAAATTTCTAATTCTACATATTTAAAACTTTATAGTTTATTTTTAAATATTTATTAATAAGCTAATCCCTATTAATATTAATTATATAAATTTTGACCTTTTAAAAATTAAACCTAAAATTTATATAATTAAAATTAAATTTTTTTCTTTAATAACTAGATATTTTAAAAAACGATTAACGTTTCATTACTAACTATATATTATAAATACTTATTTCACAGTAAAATTTATAAATAATTAACTCTATTTAAATCGAGAAAATAAAATAATTTATTTATAATTAATAAACCCTGATACACAAGGTACTAAAAATAAATTATTCTTTTACATATTAAACCTAATTCTTCCACAATACTAATCTTCTATTATTACTATAATTTATTCACAAATAATTACTAAAGCTTAAAAATATTTTATTTAAATAACTTAAAAAAATAATTTATTAAATTCAAATTAAATTGATTCCCACAATTAACTTTTTAATGTAAATAAAATACTTTATAACAAGTTCTAATTTGAATCTAACTAAATACACTTTCCAGTACATTTACTTTGTTACGACTTATCCCAACTTAAAAATGAGAGCGACGGGCGATATGTACATATTTTAGAGCTTAAATCAAAAAATTAAAATAATTTTTTTACTTTCAAATCCAATTTCATAATAATTTTAAACCAAAACTCCAAAAATATATTTTATGTAACCCATCTCCTACTTTAATATAAACTGCACCTTGATTTGATTTTTTCTTTAATAAAACACTAAGAAAATTTATTTTCTTTAAAAATATTCTTACTACAACGATATACAAATTTCTAAATAAAGTAATACTAATCGTGGATTATCAATAACAGGACAGGTTCCTCTGAATAGACTAAAATACCGCCAAATTTTTTAATTTTAAAGATTTTAACTTTTAATAATTTAATTTTTTTTTACTTTATAATAATAGGGTATCTAATCCTAGTTTTTATATTAATTTAATAACTTCAAAAAATTAAATTTAACTTTTATATAATTTAAAATTTCACTTAATAAATTATAATTTTAATTAACTTATTTATACTAATTTAATTATAAAATTAAAAAATAATAAATTATATTATTTGTATAACCGCAACTGCTGGCACAAATTTTGTTAAAATTCTTATAAATATCTAAATCTAAATTTCTTTAATATTTAAAATTTTATACTGCAAGTAAAAAAATAATTTCTACGCTTATAAAAAATTTAGAATATTATTACAAAAATTTACATGTAAATAAATTATACACTAATTATTCAAGCTAAAATAAAACTTTTTGTTTTATAAAAAATACTCTAACCGTAAGGCAATTTCCTCCCTACGACTTAATAACACTTAGTAAAATTTTTTCAACTTACATTAAATTTTTAGCCCCAAAATTTAACATTAAAAAATATTTTTACAAATATTAAAAAATTCTTTTCGGTTAATTTTTTATCATTACAATTATTCATAATTTTACACTTAAAATAAATACTCCCCATACTTATTTTAAAATATTAAATTTAAATAATTTCTACTGCCAATACTAATAACTTCTATTATTACAAATACTTACTTTATATTATAAATATCACCCCCAATGATATAGCCCAATATAATATAAAATTCTTAAACAAATACTACTAAACCACTAATAATTTTTAAAAATAATAAAACTTATTTAAATTATTATAAATATTTATTTTACATTATAAATATCATCCCCAATGATATCGCCCAATGTAATATAAAATTCTTAAACAAATACTACTAAACCACTAATAATTTTTAAAAATAATAAAACTTATTTAAATTATTATAAATATTTATTTTACATTATAAATATCATCCCCAATGATATCGCCCAATGTAATATAAAATTCTTAAACAAACCCTATCAAAAATACTAATAATTTTTTTAAAAATAATAAAATCTTATTTAAATTATTACAAATATTTATTTTACATTATAAATATCATCCCCAATAATATCGTCCAATATAATATAAAATTCTTAAACAAATGCTACTAAACCACTAATAATTTTTAAAAATAATAAAACTTATTTAAATTATTATAAATATTTATTTTACATTATAAATATCATCCCCAATGATATCGCCCAATATAATATAAAATTCTTAAACAAACCCTATTAAAAATACTAATAATTTCTTAAATATAATAAAACTTTAAATTATTACAAATATTTATTTTACATTATAAATATCATTCCCAATGATATCGCCCAATATAATATAAAATTCTTAAACAAACCCTATTAAAAATACTAATAATTTTTTTAAAAATAAAAATATTATTTAAATTATTACAAATATTTATTTTACATTACAAATATCATCCCCAATGATATCGCCCAATATAATATAAAATTCTTAAACAACCCCTATAAAAATACTAATAATTTCTTAAAAAATAATAAACCTTATTTAAATTATTACAAATATTTATTTTATGCTATAAATATCGCTTCCAATGATACTTACCAATAATAATACTTATATTTTAATGTAAAAAAAAAAAAGTTAACCCATAAAAATTTTAACCTTTAAATTTCCAATAATTTTTTTATTTAAATAACTTTTTTACAAAATTTTAAAAATTCTATTTCTCACGCGTATATATATATATATATAAATAATTATTTATTATGCCCAAATTTCCCAATTCTAATTTCAATTTTAAATTATTTTTATATTGGACTTTTTAATAAATTACAAATTTAACCCCCTTAATTTTCTCTTAAATCCAAGCACCCCCCCTTATTTTAAATTAATAGGATATTTCTATTTAATTAAATTAATTATTATTAGTAAAAAAATTTTTAATTACTTTAAAATATTAATTAAAACAAATATCTAATCATTTAAAATCTAACTTTTTTAGACAAAACTAACACCTTTTAGTAAACTCAAAACCCTGATTTTAGCTTTAAAATTTAAAGAGTAATAATATTTAGTACATAGAAATTTCATCAACATATTTTACCTAAATTTAACTTTATTTCTTGTCTTAAAAACCTATTATTGCTAATTAAACAAAAATTTCTAAACTACTAATAGAAAATTTCTAATATTCATTTTAACTTAGAAAAAAAAATTAATTTTTTTTAATATTCGAATAATCAAACGTAATAATAATAATGATTAATTATAAAATAAAATAAATTAAATCAAAAGTTTCTAAATTATTAAATAAAGATTATCCAATATTTCTTAATAATTTATAAACTAATAAATAATATTAACTATTTACTAAAAATATATTCAAAGGAATTTTTTTTTTTTTAAAAAAATATTTATTAATTTTATATTTTCAATTAATAATCTAATATAATTAAATTAATTATAAAATTAATAATTAATTAATTTATATATATAAAATATTTAATATTTAATAAAAATTTTATCAATAAATATTTATGTTATTAATAATAATATAATTTATTATTAATAATTAAAATATTTAATTAATTATAATAATATAATTATTTATATATATAGATATAATTATTGTCTATTATTAAAATATTAATTAATGATATATATACTATTACATATATAGGTGTATTATACTATATATATATATATTATAATAAATAATTTATTAGTATATAAATAATATAAAAATTAAAATTACTATTTATATTCATAATTTTATTATTTTTTCTCTCTAACTCTATCAAGCAAATTCAGATAAAATTTTTAAAACATTAAATTATTATAAATTAACTTAAATTTATATATTCTTATGAATAATTCAATTAATATATATTATAATAGATTATAATAAATTAATAAATAATATTAATATTAATAAGTTAATTTTTATAGATAAAAAGCTAAATTCTATAATTACAATATGATTAATTATAGTGCTTATAAAAACTCCAATAATCAATATTAAATAAGTAAAATTTAAGATCCTGAAAAATGACCCCTTTTTTTCAAGAAAAAGCAAAAAAAAAAAACCTTGCTTAAACTCTTCATTTATTGATATTATTTCTTTCTAAAAAAAAGAACACGGTTAACTTTTTTTTTCTTTCAAGAAAAATCTTTTA